TAGAAAGAAGAATTTTTTTCTATTTTCAGGGTATGAACCTAAAAGCTTATTTTAGCTTATCTTTCTATATTTAGGTGTAACGATGCACATTGAATTTTGATTTCAAAGGTTTAGTTTAATTCTAAAAAGTATAATAAGAGTAAAAAATTACATTATCTATTCTATCAAAATAGCCCTTTTGTTCAGGCATCTTATTTAATATAATGTTAAAATTTAAGGAACTTTAAATATTAAATTAAAATATTTTAATTTAAAAGAAGAAACAAACTTGTGCCTTTGAATTTTATATATCAATTTGAGGGAGGAAACAGATTTGTGCCTGTGAGTTTAATATTTTAATTTAAAAGAAGAAACAAACTTGTGCCTTTGAATTTTATATATTTTAATCAAAATATAAGAATATTAAAAGAAGGGGGGGTAAAGGTAATATATATATACATGAGAATATTTAAGAAAGGTAAACTACTACGTAGTATAGGATAGATAGGACTACTTTAGATATGTAAGCTAACATCCCAAGCAGAGATGTACGTGGACTATGCAGGTATGATATGGATACAATAATACGGTACCAAAGAGTATAGAGATAAAGGTTGGAAAAGAAGAAGTTTGAGAGAAGAAGATATGTACCAATAAGAAATATGGCGAGATAAGAAACATGGATATAGACTAGAAGAGTTATTAGGTGAGGTTTATTAATATAGAAGGATTTAAGGGAATATGAGTATGTGGTTATGTGGAAGGAGTATATGCTAAACATAGAAGGTAAGGCTTAGGGATCTACAATACAATAAAGAGGAGAGATATATAAGTATTTATAGGATAGTAAAGTATATGAACATAGGAGAATGGTATTACTGATATAGATATAGGAGGTTATAATAATATAAATGTTTATAGGTGGGTGAGTTAACGGGACCTAGGAGGGAGTAAGGACAGGTAGGGGGGGGTTGATTATCTCGTTCCTTTGATTTTTCTTTCTGTTTTTAATAAAAGTTTGATTCTTTCTTTCTAATCTATTTTTTGAATTTTATTATATGTAAGGTTTTCCTTTTTTTCTAAAAGATAATTTTTCAGTGTTTATTTTTGGTTAATTTATTGAGTGGTAAAACCAGTATTTTAATTTTTAACTGACAAAAATTGTGCCAGCCGTCGCGGTTATACAATTAGTTAATTTAGATTTTTTTGGTTAAGTATTTATTAGTATTTTTTAAAAAAAATTTTTATTTTAAGGTGAAATTTTAATTTAATAATTTTTTATTGGTTTAAGATTGATATATGAAAATCATAAAAAGACTAGGATTAGATACCCTATTATTTTGATCGTTAATTAACTTTAATATTATTAGTTATGTTCTTAAAATTAAAAGAATTTGGCGGTTATTTATTCTTACCAGAGGAACCTGTCCCTTAATTGATAATCCACGATTGATTTTACTTTAATTATGCTTATATATCGCTGTCATCGAATGTTTTAAAAGAATATTTTCTAAAAATTTTATGTATATAATGTCAGGTCAAGATATAGCCATATTAAAGTGGTGATGGGTTACATTAAATTTATTTATGGATAATTATTTTTTATTTTAATTTGAAATTGGATTTGGGTGTAATTTTTATAAAATTTTAATTTTGATTTTAGTTCTAAATAATGCACACATCGCCCGTCACTCCCATTTATATAAAGAGTTGGGATAAGTCGTAACAAAGTAGGCCCACCGGAAGGTGGGCCTGGGAAGTTCAAACTGCCTCTGTTAGAGAGATTATTATTTACATTAATAAAGGTTTTGTGCAATTCAATTCAGTTTGATTTATATTTTTCTAATTTTTCTTTTATTTTTATTTTTTTAATAAAAATATTTTTTATTTTAGTATTTTTTAGAATTAATATAATTTATTTAATTGAACCGTAAGGGTTGTTATTTTTAATATATAAAGTATTTTTTATTTAGAGTACCTTTTGCATCAGGGTTTATTAAAATTTTAAAATTATTTTTTTTTCTCGAAATTTTAAGATTTAAAACTAAATGTTTTTTTTTGTTTCAAAAAAATTTATAATTTATTTTTAGAGGTTATATGCTTTTCACTTAAATTTATATCTAGTTTTTTGATATTTGAATTTAATTCATAATTAATAAAGCTTTTTTTAATTTTATTATTTTTAAGTTTATTAATTAAATAAAATAGGGGATAAGCTCTTTTTTGTTTTTAAAAATTTTTTTATAATAAGATATTTTTTAGGATTAAAAATTTCTATTTTTATTTTTTTATAATTATTTATCTTTTATTGAGATTTTTTATTTTTTTAATTTTATATCAAAATTTTAAACTAAATTTTTTCTTAATTAATAATGATAAAATTAGTAATTTTGTTAATTTATTTATAGGAACTCGGCAATATTTATATTCACCTGTTTAACAAAAACATGGTCTTTTGTTTTTAATTTAAGATCGGACCTGCCCATTGATTTAAAATATTAAAAGGCTGCGGTATTTTAACTGTACGAAGGTAGCATAATCATTTGTCTTTTAATTGGAGGCTCGTATGAATGGTTTGATGAAATATAAACTTTCTTTAAATTAATTATTTGAATTTAATTTTTTAGTTAAAAAGCTGAAATTTTTTTATAGGACGAGAAGACCCTATAGAAGTTTACTATCTTTATAAAATAATTTATTTTGATTTTGGAAAATTTTTTTAGAATGGTTAGTTTTGTTGGGGCGACATTGGAATTTATTTAACTTTCATTATCTTTTTCATTAATTTATGTTTTTTTGATCCAAAAATTTTGATTAAAAGATTAACTTACCTTAGGGATAACAGCGTAATTTTTTTGGAGAGTTCATATCGATAAAAAAGTTTGCGACCTCGATGTTGAATTAAGATTAGTAACGGGGGTAGATTTTCGTTTACTTGGTCTGTTCGACCATTAAATTCTTACATGATTTGAGTTCAGACCGGCGTGAGCCAGGTCGGTTTCTATCCTTATATGATGTGATTTAGTACGAAAGGACCATTCACTTTGATTAAATTATTTATTTTTGATTATATTTAACTATTTTGGCAGACTAGTGCTATAAATTTAGAATTTATATATGTAATTTTTTTACAAATAGTAATATATTTAATTATTTTTTTATTTCTTTTAATTATAATTTTGTTGTCTGTTGCTTTCGTTACTTTATTAGAACGGAGGGTTTTAGGTTATATTCAATTACGTAAAGGTCCTAATAAGGTTGGTTACTTAGGCTTATTACAGCCTTTTAGAGATGGTTTAAAATTATTTTTTAAGGAACAAACTTACCCTTATATATCTAATTTTGTTGTTTATTATTTTTCTCCTGTTTTTATATTAATTTTATCTTTTAGTTTATGATTGTTATTCCCTTTTTTAGTTAACGTTTATAATTTTAATTTGGGGTTTTTATATTTTCTTTGTTGTACAAGTTTAGGTGTTTATGGGGTTTTAATATGTGGTTGATCTTCTAATTCCAATTATTCTCTTTTAGGGTCATTACGTTCTATAGCTCAAACTATTTCTTATGAGGTTAGAATATCTATAATTTTACTTTGTTTTTTACTTTTTGTTTTTGGTTTTGATCTTTTGTTATTTTTTTTTTACCAAAACTATATTTGATTTGTTTTTTTTTCTTTTCCTTTATTTTTCTGTTGGGTTTCTTCTTTTTTGGCAGAGGTAAATCGTTCTCCTTTCGATTTTGCTGAGGGTGAATCAGAACTTGTTTCAGGATTTAATGTAGAGTATAGTAGTGGTGGGTTTGCTTTTATTTTTTTATCTGAATATATAAATATTATTTTTATGAGCATATTAACTGTAATTTTTTTTTTTGGTTGTAATCTAAATTCATTTTCTTTTTTTATCAAATTAGTTTTTATAATTTTTTTAGTTATTTGGGTTCGAGGCACTTTACCTCGTTTCCGTTATGATAAGTTGATATATTTAACTTGAAAGGTTTTTTTGCCTATTTCTTTAAATTATTTTATCTTTTTTATAGGGTTTATTATTTTTATATTTGAGTTTTTATAATCATTATTTTAATCTAAGTTGATAGAAGAATTTAACCTCTGTCTTATATTTTCAAAATATATGCTTTTCTAAAGCTTAATCAACTAGTCTGTTAATTTATCTCATATTTTAGATAAAATTGGGTTGGTGATGAAGTATAAAAAATATATAATTGTAATAATTTGTCCTGTTGTGATAAAAGGTTCTTCAGCCGGTCGGGCTCCAATTCATGTTAGTAGTATAATTAATGTTAAGAATAATCAAAATATTATTTGATTAATGGGATAGAACATATTTCTTTGAAACTTGTTTTTTGTTGATAATGGGATTACTAATATTATTATAATTGATAAAATTATGGCCACTACCCCTCCTAGTTTATTAGGGATTGAACGTAAAATAGCATATGCAAATAAAAAATATCATTCTGGCTGAATATGAATTGGTGTAACAAGTGGGTTGGCGGGGATGAAATTTTCTGGGTCTCCCAATATTCGAGGTTCTAGTAAATTTAATATAAGGAATAAATATAATGTGATTATTATTCCTATAATATCTTTGATTGAGAAGTAAGGATGAAATGGTATTTTGTCGTAGTTTCTGTTAATACCGGTAGGGTTATTAGATCCTGTTTGATGCAAGAATAGTAAATGAATTAAAGTTATACCAGCTAAAATAAATGGCAGTAAGAAATGTAATGTAAAAAATCGTGTTAACGTGGCATTATCAATTGAGAACCCCCCCCATAATCATTTAACAATTTCATTTCCTAAGTAAGGGATTGCTGATATTAAGTTTGTGATTACTGTAGCACCTCAGAATGATATTTGACCCCAAGGCAATACATAACCTAAAAAGGCTGTTGCTATAATAATGAATAATATAATAACTCCAATTGCTCAAGTTATAAAAAGTTTGTAAGATCCATAATATATCCCTCGACCGATGTGGATATATAAACAAATAAAAAATATTGATGCCCCGTTGGCATGTATAGATCGTAATAATCACCCATAATTTACATCACGACAAATATGGATAACACTATTAAATGCAATATTAATGTCTGCGGTGTAATGTATAGCTAAGAAAATTCCAGTTAGAATTTGAATTATTAAGCATATACCTAATAGTGAACCGAAGTTTCATCAAATTGAAATAGATGATGGTCTTGGTAAATCGAATAATGATGAGTTTATAATCTTAATTATTGGATGAGATTTACGAATTGGTTTTTTCATATTTTCTTTTCCGTATTGGCCCTTCAAATGTATTAGTGATATAAATAACATAGATTATAGTTATTAATAAATAAATAGCTATCATAACCGTTATGATTGATGTTTTTCCATTAAATAATTTTATTATAGATATATTTTGTTGATTTTCGATAGTTTCGATAATAATTTCATTTTGTGTTATTATATCATTTAATGTTAATGAATATATTGTAATTATTATAATAATTACAATAGTTAAAATTTTCAATGAGAATTTTATAATTTCATTTGATGCGATTCTGGCTATATATATAAATAATACTAATATCCCTCCTAATATTACTAATACTAGAATATAAGAGTATCACGAGTATTTTATTATTAATAATAATATAATTGAAACAGTAATTGTTAATAAAATTAAATTAAACCCTATACTTAACGGGTGATTTAAAAATAGAATAGTTGTTGAGAGGGTTATTATTGTTATAATTAAAGTTTTTATAACAGCAAGTATTTTATAAAAAATATTAATTTTGGAGATTAAAGATGGGAGGTTTTCTCTTGCTGAAGTTTTAAAGTTTTATACTATCTATGATTTACAAGATCATTATTTTTTTTAAACTATTAAAACTTATTTTTTTAAACTTTTTTCCTATTTGATATATATTTTTTTGTGGTTTAATTATCCTCTGCTCTTTACGTAAACATTTACTTTTAACTTTATTAAGTTTAGAATATTTAGTTGTGGTTTTATTTATAATGTTATTTATTTTTTTATATAATTATATTGGTGAATATTATTTTATTATTTTTTTTTTAACTTTTTCTGTTTGTGAGGGGGTTTTAGGCCTTTCAATTTTGGTTTCTATAATTCGTTGTCATGGTAATGATAATTTAATAAGTATCTCTAGTTTGATATGATAAGTATTTTTATATTTATTCTTTTTTTAATCCCTCTTTGTTTTTTGAAAAATTGAATAATTTTATTAAGTTCTCTTTTTTTTTTCTTTTTTATTATTTTAAATACTAATTTATTAATCTCTTTTTTTTCTTCTATAAGTTACGGTTTTATGATAGATATTCTTTCTGGTTCACTAATTTTTTTAAGTTTATGGATTTCTATTTTAATAATTTTAGCTAGCTATAAGATTGATAAAAACTCAGGTGGGGTTAATTTTTTATTTTTAATTATTCTTTTAATGCTTTTTTTAATTTTTTCTTTTTCTACTAGAAATATTTTTTTATTTTATATTTTTTTTGAATCAAGTTTAATTCCTACACTTTTGTTAATTTTTGGTTGAGGTTATCAGCCAGAACGCCTCTCTTCTGGGTTTTATTTATTGTTTTACACTTTATTTGGCTCTTTGCCTTTATTGTTTACTATTTTTTATATTTATAGTTCTTGTTATACCTTATATTATAATTTAATTTTACTTGATTATAATTTTTATATTTATTTAAGTTTAATTTTAGCATTTTTAATTAAAATACCTATGGTTTTTTTCCATTTTTGGTTACCAAAAGCACATGTTGAGGCCCCTATTTCTGGTTCTATAATTTTGGCTGCGGTTTTATTAAAATTAGGGGGTTATGGTTTAATACGAATTTTTATATTTTTAAAAAGAGTTGTTCTTTCTAATAATTTAATAATTATTTGTCTTAGATTGTATGGAATAGTGGTGATTGGTTTAATTTGTATATTTCAAGTTGATCTTAAATCTTTAATTGCTTATTCTTCAGTAAGTCACATATCTTTGGTGATTTGTGGCATTTTTACAATAAATTACTTGGGTATGTTAGGTTCATTAGTTATAATAATTGGTCATGGTTTATGTTCTTCTGGTTTATTTTGTTTAGCTAATATTGTTTATGAACGTTCTAATAGACGTAGATTTTATTTTAATAAGGGTTTAATTTCTTTAATACCATCATTAACATTTTTTTGATTTTTATTTTGCTCAAGTAATATATCTAGACCTATATCTTTAAATCTTTTAGGTGAAATCCTTATTATTAATAGTTTAATAAGATGATCTACTTTTACTTTTTTATTTTTATTTTTAGGTTCATTTATAAGATGTTGTTATAGAATTTATCTTTATTCTAATACGCAGCATGGTTCTTTATATTCAGGTTTAAGGAATTTTAATGTTGTGAATTTACGTGAATTTATACTTTTATTATTTCATTGATTACCACTTAATTTACTTTTTCTCAAGGTTGATATTTTTATGATTTGGTTATGTTTGGATAGTTTAAATAGAATAATAATTTGTGGTGTTATAGGTATAATTTTATTCCAGACTTTGAATTTTAGTGTTTATATTTTAAGATCTTTTTTTTTATTTATTTTAGGATTAATTATATTTATTTTGGGTATCAACTTTATCTATTTTGATATAATTTATATTTTGGATTGAGAATTTTTTTCGTTAAATAGTATAATATTTACATTAACATTAATTTTTGATTGAATATCTATATTATTTTGTGGTTGTGTTTTTTTTATTTCTTCTATAGTTGTTCTTTATAGACATTCTTATATGTCAGGGGATACCAATAAAGTTCGTTTTTTATATTTAGTTTTAATATTTATTTTTTCAATATTTATTTTAATTATAAGACCTAATCTTATTAGAATTTTGTTAGGATGGGATGGTTTAGGTCTTGTATCTTATTGTTTAGTAGTTTATTTTCAAAATTATAAATCAGGTAATGCTGGTATATTAACAATTTTAACTAATCGTATTGGGGATGCAGCCATCCTCTTATCAATCTCATGAATAGTTAATTTTGGTAGTTGACATTTTTTTTATTATTTGTTTATTATAGAAAATTGGTTGTTTTATCTTGTTATTTTACTTATTCTGGCCTGTTTCACTAAAAGAGCCCAGATTCCTTTTTCCTCTTGATTACCTGCGGCCATGGCCGCTCCTACTCCAGTTTCAGCCTTAGTTCATTCTTCAACTTTGGTAACTGCGGGGGTGTATCTTTTAATTCGTTTTAGAGATTTATTATTAATATATAATTTAAATTTTTTTTTAATTATTTCTTTAATAACTATATTTATATCAGGTTTAGGGGCCAATTTTGAATTTGATTTAAAGAAAATTATTGCTCTATCTACTCTTAGACAATTAGGTTTAATAATAACAATTTTGTTTATAGGTTATCCTTTATTATCTTTTTTTCATCTTTTAACTCATGCCTTTTTTAAGGCTTTATTGTTTTTATGTGCCGGGTTGATAATTCATGTCATAAATGATACTCAGGATATCCGTTATATGGGAGGTGTTACCGGTCAACTTCCATTTACTGTGACTTGTTTTTGTATTTCTAATTTATCTTTATGTGGTTTTCCTTATTTATCTGGATTTTATTCTAAGGATTTAATTCTTGAGATAATATCTTTTTCTGGTGTTAATATTTTTTTATATATAATTATATATATTTCTGTTGGGTTAACGGTTTCTTATAGAATTCGTTTAATTTATTATACTATGTTTAATATAAATAACTCTTATTCTTGTCAGTCTTATATAGAAGATAAGTTTATAAATTTTTCTATAATTTTTTTAGTTTTATTTTCTATCTTAGGAGGTAGTTTTATTAGTTGATTAATATTTCATAATCCAGTTTTTTTGATTTTACCTTTTTTTATAAAAATTATATCTTTTTTAATAATTACCTTAGGGGCTTTTTTGGGCCTGGAATTATCTGTTTTTTATTACTTCCTCACTTCAATATTCATATTGTTTTACAAACATTCTTTTTTTTTCGGGAGAATATGATTTATACCTTCTTTTAGAACTTACTTTTTAAGAAGTAATTTTTTAAAGTCTTCATATAATTTTAATTTAAATTTGGAATTTGGTTGGGGTGAGTATATTTTCTCAAAACTATCTTTTTTTTACGTAGTAGTTTTGAGAAAATTGATACAGTTCTTTTTTTATAATAATTTAAAGATTTATATAATTACTTTTTTTTTGTTTATTTTGATGTATTTGGTTTTTTAAAATTCAAATAGCTTAAAATAAAAGCACAATATTGAAGATATTGTTATGGAATTAATTCCTTTGGATATTTATAAAGATAAATCTTAATTTTTCATTGAAAATGAAGAGTTTTTTTTAAACTATATAAATTAAGAGAAAAACGGATTTTAACCGCTTTAAAAGATAGTTAGCGGCTTCTTTTAGTTACAACATTCTCTTTTAACTAGATTTTTAATCATTGACTTCATTAACAGTAAAGTACCTCTAATTTTGGTTTTAGTTAAAAGTATGGAGTTTAAACTCTATTTTTAGGTCGAAACTAAATGTAAATATTTACTTCTTTACTTGAGGTAAACTCTTTATATACGAATTATTTTTAATTGCAAATTAACTGTTATTTATTAACTATAACCCCTAATCTCTTCATTCTAGGATACCGTTTTTTCATTCATGATATAACCCTACGATTAAAATAATGATAAATAATGATGTGGTTATAAATCATGATTTAATTTCTGTTATTTGTAAAATTTTAATTGTAGGCAAAATAATAACGATTTCTATGTCAAAGATTAAGAAGATAATCGCAATTATGAAGAACTGTATAGAAAATGGAATTCGAGCTGATCTTTTTGGGTCAAATCCACATTCAAAGGGTGTTATTTTTTCACGATTATTTTTTGATTTTTTTGAAATAATTCTACATGCTGTAATTAAGATAATTCTGATTGTGAGACATAAAATTATTGTTAATATTGTGATGAAAATTATTTTTTCTTTGTTAAGACCTTTTAATTGGAAGTTAAATATACTAAATATACTAAAAAAATAACTACCTCATCAGTAAATAGAGATATATAAAAATAATCATACAACGTCTACAAAATGTCAATATCATGCTGCTGCTTCAAATCCAAAATGGTGTTTACTTGAAAAATGAAATTTTATTGTTCGGATTAGGCAAACTAAAATAAAAGTAGTTCCAATAATGACGTGGATGCCATGGAATCCTGTGGCCATGAAGAAACACGACCCATAGACGGAGTCTCTGATTGTAAATGGGGACTCTAGATATTCATATGCTTGCAGGATAGTAAAATAAATCCCCAATGTTACAGTTATAAATAAACCTTTAATTGTTTGGCTATGATTTTTATTTATAATACTATGGTGGGCTCATGTAATTGAGATGCCTGAACAAAGTAAAATTGTTGTATTTAAAAGAGGAATATCTATAGGGTTAAATGTTTTGATACCTTTCGGAGGCCAGGTTATACCGATTTCAATAGTCGGTGCTAATCTTCTGTGAAAGAATCCCCAGAAAAATGAAATAAAGAAGAAGACTTCTGAAATAATAAATAGGATTATTCCTCACTTTAACCCATTAGTTACTATAATGGTGTGTTTGCCTTGGTAAGTTCCTTCACGTACGATATCACGTCATCATTGAACTATAGTTAGAATTAGGATTATTATTCCTAATATTATTAATGTTGGGTTTTTTATATGGAATCATATAACTATCCCTGATGTTATAGTTATAGCGCCAATGGATCCAGTTAAAGGCCATGGTCTAGGGTCTACTAAATGGAATGGGTGATTTTGTTTTTTCATAATTTACTTCACTTGAATAAAGAGTAGAAAGTACTGAGAATACATAAGCTTGAATTATTGCCACTGCTGTTTCGAATAATATTAATCTAATTTGTACAGTTATTAATATAATAATTATAAAAGTTCTAGCATTTGTGGTGTTGTTTCCTAATAATCTTATAAGCAAATGTCCTGCAATTATGTTAGCAGTTAACCGAACTGCTAATGACCCTGGACGAATAATATTTCTGATTGTTTCAATACATACTATGAAAGGTATTAATATAGTTGGGGTTCCAACAGGAATTAAGTGACTAAATATGTGTTGCGTTTTCTTAATTCAGCCAAATAATATAATTGACATTCATAATGGTAATGATAGTGCTAATGAAAAAATTAAATGTCTTGATCTTGTAAAAATATAAGGAAGAAGTCCTATTATATTATTAACTAAAATAAATAAAAATATAGATGTTATTATTAAGGTTAGACCGTTTCTTTTTATTAAAAGGGTTTTGAATTCATTATGTATATTTATATATGTAATTTGAATTATTTTTATGTATCGTGAGTTTAATGTTCAAAATGGATAAGGAAGTATGATTAGAATAATTAAAGTTCTTAATCAATTTATTGAGCTACTTATAGATGTTGAAGGGTCAAATGTTGAAAATAAATTTGTTATCATTTTCACAGTAGATTTTTATTTATTTTTTTATTTTTTTCTATTTTGATAATATATTTTTTGTTGAAATATAGTATTGTGTTAATTATAATTATTAATAAAATAAATATAATTATTAATCTAAATCAGGATAAAGGTGCTATTTGTGGTATAGAAAAATATTACAATTAAATTTTTTCAATTTGACAAATTGATGTTTTATTATAAACTAATTTTTCCATTAAGAGTAGTTGTTATTTACTATAAACTGGTTTAAGAGACCATTGCTTTACTTTCAGCCACTTAATGAATTATTTTTTAGTCATTTGATGAATTGTTTTGTTGTTGTAGCTTCAATTATAATGGGTATAAAACTGTGATTTGCCCCACAGATTTCAGAGCATTGTCCATATATAATTCCTGGACGATTAATAAATATAAATCCTTGGTTTAGTCGTCCAGGAATAGCATCAATTTTAATTCCTATACAAGGGATTGTTCATGAATGAAGAACGTCAGTGGCGGTTACAATAACTCGGATTTGATTATTAATAGGTAAAATAATTCGATTATCAACTTCTAATAGTCGAAATTCATTTATTATAATTTCATTTGTTGGTTTTATATATGATTCAAATTCAATATTTTTGAAATCTGAATATTCATATGTTCAATATCATTGGTGACCAATAGCTTTCAATGTAACAGTTGGATTTTTTGTTTCATCTATTATATAAAGAATACGTAAGGAGGGTAAAGCAATTAAAATAAGAATTATCGCAGGGATAATTGTTCAAATAATTTCAATTATTTGATGTTCTATTATGAATCGATTAATTTTTTTGTTAAATAATATTTTAATTATAATTCATGCGATAAATATGGTAATTATAATTAAAATAATTATTGTATTGTCGTGGAAAAAGATTAATTGTTCTATAATAGGTGAATTAGGATCTTGAAAGTTGATTTGTGATCAATTAGCAATTTCTAAAAAAAGATTAAATCTTTATAGATGAATCTTAAATTCATTGCATATATTCTGCCATATTAGAAATTAAAGGCGATGGGTATTTCGTTATATGAGTGTTCTGCAGGAGGGTAGTTTTGTAATCATTCAATTCTAGAATTTAAATTTAAAATAAAAATAATTTTTCGTTTTGAGATTATACTTTCTCATATAATGAAAATAAATATTATGGTGCCTAAAATTGAGATTGTTGATCCAATTGATGAAATTACATTTCATGACATATAAATGTCGGGGTAATCTGAATATCGTCGTGGTATACCTCTTAATCCTAGGAAATGTTGGGGGAAGAAAGTTATATTTACTCCAATAAATATTGTTAAAAACTGAGTTTTTAATCATTTAGGGTTTATTGTTATACCGGTGAATAAAGGGTATCATTGAATAAATCCAGCTATAATAGCAAATACAGCACCTATAGATAAAACATAGTGGAAGTGGGCTACAACGTAATATGTGTCATGTAAAACAATATCAATTGACGAATTTGCTAAAACGATTCCAGTTAAACCCCCAATAGTAAATAAAAATACAAAACCTAAAGTTCATAATGTTGAGGGTGAATATTTAATCATAGATCCGTGAATTGTAGCTAATCAACTAAAAATTTTGATTCCAGTTGGGATGGCAATGATTATAGTGGCTGATGTAAAATAGGCTCGTGTATCTACATCTATACCAACTGTAAATATATGGTGTGCTCATACAATAAATCCTAGTAATCCGATAGCTAGTATAGCATAAATTATTCCAGTTGATCCAAATGCGTTACTTTTACCTCTCTCTTGACTAATAATATGAGAAATAATTCCAAACCCTGGTAAAATTAAAATATATACTTCTGGGTGTCCAAAAAATCAGAATAAATGTTGATATAATACAGGATCCCCTCCTCCTGCTGGGTCGAAGAATGATGTGTTTAAATTTCGATCTGTCAATAATATGGTAATAGCTCCTGCAAGTACAGGTAATGATAATAATAATAATAATGCGGTAATTCCTACAGATCACACGAATAATGGAATTTTTTCTCTAGTTATTCCTGTGGTTCGTATATTAATAATTGTTGAAATAAAATTTACTGCCCCTAAAATTGATGAAACACCGGCTAGATGTAATGAGAAAATAGTTAAGTCTACTGATGCTCCGTTATGAGCAATATTTCTGGATAATGGGGGATATACAGTTCAACCAGTTCCAGCCCCCGCATCTACTAAACTACTCACAAGTAATAAGGTTAATGATGGGGGTAGAAGTCAGAATCTTATGTTATTTATACGAGGAAATGCTATATCTGGTGCCCCGATTATTAATGGGACTAATCAGTTACCAAACCCACCAATTATGATAGGTATAACTATAAAGAAAATTATAATAAATGCGTGAGCAGTTACAATTACATTGTAAATTTGGTCATTTCCGATAAATGATCCGGGTTGACCTAATTCAATACGGATAATTCATCTTATTGATATACCAATTATCCCCGATCACATACCTAATATAAAATAAAGTGTACCAATATCTTTATGATTTGTAGAATATATTCATTTGTTCAATTTTAGATAAAGTGTCTGAACTTAGGTTGTAAATTGTAAATTTATATATGAATTAATAATTCCTTTATCAGGTTTTATAGTCAATTAATGATGTTAGATTGCAAGTCTGAAGTTGTATTTTTACTAAAACCTATAAAATTTAATTTATATTTTTAACTTTGAAGGTTAATAGTTTAATTAACTTAAGGGTTTATATAGTGTTAATAATTATAGTTAATGGTAATATTATATTAAATCCTAATATGATTATATAATTTGTTTTTATGTTAAATCTGTTTAAATTTCATTTATTAATAGTATTATTTGATATAATTATTGGTGTAATTATCCGTAAATAATAAAATAACGTGATTATAGATGTTATTATTAAAACAATTAATGTAAATATTGATTCTGTTTGTATTAATGATTGAATAACTAATCATTTAGGCAGAAATCCAATAAAAGGTGGTAGTCCTCCTAATCTTAATATTATAATTAAAAAATTTGTTTTTTCAATTTTTGTTTTTATATTAATATTTATTTGGTTAACAAAGTTAATTGATTTTATCTCTAAATTTTTTGTTAATAATACAATTATAGTTGAATAAATTAATAAATATTTAATTCATATCTCATTGTTATGTTTAAGGCAAATGGTTATTCATCCTATGTGGTTAATTGAAGAGTAAGCAAGAATTTTTTTAATAGAAGTTTGGTTAATTCCGCCAATAGCTCCTACTAATGCTCTCAAGATAGATATTGTTGTGATGATTATAGAATTATTAAATAATGTTCTAATTACATATAATGGGGCTAATTTTTGTCATGTTATTAAAATTATACAGTTTCTTCATCTAATTTTTCTAATAATGTTAATAAATCATAAGTGTATAGGTGCTATACCTATTTTTGTAGCTATACTTATTGTTATTACAGTTATAGTTATTCTATTTATTATTTCTTCTCTAATTACGATAATTGGATTAGAAATAATTGTAAATATAAATATAATTGAAGCTGATCTCTGAATTACAAAATAAATTATTTTTGATTCTGATGAAAGGAAATTTTTTCTTTTTTCTATTAAAGGCACAAATGATATTATGTTGATTTCTAAACCAATTCAGATTCTGAATCAATTTTCTGATCTAATAACTATAATGGTTGAGATAATTAATGATAATATTATTATGTTTTTACTTGAGTTTTTTATTAT